AGGATATCTTTTCTGTCTCTCCAGGAAAATAGATATCCCCCGAAAATATTTTTAGTTCAATCTTTTTTTTTTTTTTCTCCACTCGGACCAATCCGCTTACTCGGCTTCTTATATTGAAAGTAATTCGCGTATCTACTCCAATGATACTATTGTTCCGTACCATTATGGAAGAAGCTCCGGGTAAGATATGCACTTCCTCGGGAATGAAAAAAAATCGATCTATTTTCATTTTGTATTTTGGCCGAAATTCTTTTGTTCTTCGATACTCAATCAAATCCTCTTTTTTGACGATAGAATCCGCCTCTATAGTCCCATATTTAGTAATTCCCGAACTCTTTCTTCTATATCGAGGATCGTCGAAATAAGCAAGAATACTATTTATACGGAAAAGACCATTTATGGGTATTTCAATCGAGATACCTGAACGGGGTATTAGTTCTTTTTCTTGTTCTTGATTCGATTGTAATGGAATGATGAATCTATTTCTTCGTCTCTTTGCCAATAAATCAGAATTCTCGTCAAGAATAGCGGGGTATATAAAATTACAATGACCCTTACATATGATTCGATCAGGTACTGAATAATCAAGAACCCCCCCCTCCTTTTTACCAGAAGGATCCGACCTAAACAATTTATGTCTCGCTTGATCATCAGTCACTGAAAGGTTAGAAATATATTTTCGTTCGACAGAAAGAGAATGAATATTTATTTGATCTTGATCCTTGTGGAGCGAAAAAGGGACTATACTGGATCTGTGCGGAACTCCTGATAATATCCACAAATGGCTTGTTTTTGGTAAGAGATGAACATTACCATATGTATATTCGGGTGCATGGTACACAGCGGTACTCCAGTGCATTTCTCCCTCTGAGTCAGAATAAATATGTTTTCGGACCCTCTCTTTAAAATTCAAGATGGATGCTTCGGCGCGAATCTCGGCAATGACTTGTTCTGATTCTACATATTGATCATTTTTAACTAAAATCAAACTTTTTGGTGGAATATTCACATTATGTAGAATATCTTGACCCTCAATAGTTACATATAGGTCTATATAACATAGAAAAGCTGGATAGCCGTGACGTGTACGTGTGGGATGAACCAAATGTTCATTGAATTTTATTTTTCCATTATCAGGAGCTCGTACATGTTCCGCCGTACCGCCTGTAAATACTCCACCGGTATGAAAAGTTCTTAATGTTAGTTGAGTCCCGGGTTCCCCAATAGATTGACCCGCAACAATACCTACCGCTTCTCCCAATTCGACCAGGTCGCCATGAGTGGGACTACGGCCATAACATAATCGACAGATCCAAGATGTACTCCTGCAAGTAAAGGGAGTTCTAATAGATATTGATTTTGCTCTAAAGGTTATGAATCGATTAACAAGTCCAATCCCAATATCTTGATTTCGAATGGCAACGCATCGTGAACCCATATATATATTGTCCGCTAATACACGACCAATTAATGTTTGGATAAAAATTCTTTCTGTTATCATCCCATTTTGAAGACTCACAGAAATACCTCGGATGGTGCCACAATCTGTTCTACGTACAACAATGTGTTGAACTACTTCAACAAGTCTGCGCGTGAGGTATCCAGCATCTGATGTTCGTACAGCAGTATCCACAACTCCTTTGCGAGCTCCGTAGCAGGAAATAATATATTCCGTTAAAGAGAGTCCTTCGCGTAAATTGCTTTGAATGGGTAAATCAATCATTTGTCCTTGAGGATCCGACATTAATCCTCTCATACCTACTAATTGATGGACCTGAGATGCATTTCCTCTAGCTCCCGAAAAAGACATTATATGGACTGGGTTAGAAGGATCAGTCATCCTAAAATTAGGATTCATTTGTTGTCGTAAATATTCACTTGTAGCATACCAGATCTCAATGGATTGACGTAATTTTTCTACCGCGTGTACATTCCCATAATGATGGTGTTTTTCCAAAATTAAACTTTGTTGTTCCGCATCTTGTACTAGCCACCCCTTGGAAGGTATTGTTAAAAGATCATCAATTCCTAATGAAATGGATGTAGTAGTGGCTTGCTGGAAACCCAGAGTCTTTACTTGATCCAGGACATGTGATGTATATGCCATTCCAAAGTGATCTATTAATCTGCGAATAAGTCGTTTCATGGCAGTTCCATCTATCGCTTTATTGTGAAAGACTAGATCGGCCCGTTCTGCCATAAGTACCTCGCTATTCAGTTGAGTAGGATTCGACAATGGATTTGAGTCAGTGATTCGAAGACTGCCTTTCCTCGATCTTGATTAGCGGAGAAATTCACGAATTAGAATACTAGTTGAGACGGGGAGACCCGAATCGAATTATCGCGGGTATCATAGAATTTTTTAGCTTAGGTACTATATGAGCAAGCCCGGCAAAACCCTTGTATGGCTTCTTCTATCTCTCGATAAAAAGAAATATGACCAACAGTGGTTCGAATGTCTATACAAAAGATTTCCTTGTTGACATTTCTTACTATTAGA